GCTAGCGTAGCTTACTTAAAGCATAACTCTGAAGATGTTAAGATGGGCCCTAGAAAGTCCCGCAGGCACAAAGGTTTGGTCCTGACTTTACTATCGGCTCTAGCTGAACTTACACATGCAAGTATCCGCACCCCCGTGAGAATGCCCTACGGTTCCCCTACCGGGAGCAGGGAGCTGGTATCAGGCACGAATTCTTTAGCCCACGACACCTTGCTTAGCCACACCCCCAAGGGTACTCAGCAGTGATAGACATTAAGCCATGAGTGAAAACTTGACTCAGTTAAGGCTAAGAGGGCCGGTAAAACTCGTGCCAGCCACCGCGGTTATACGAGAGGCCCAAGTTGATAGACATCGGCGTAAAGCGTGGTTAGGAGAGTAATAACTAAAGCCGAATACCCCCCCAGCTGTTATACGCGAGCGGGGGCTTAGAAGCCCAATCACGAAAGTAGCTTTATGACACCTGACGCCACGAAAGCTAAGGCACAAACTGGGATTAGATACCCCACTATGCTTAGCCCTAAACATTGACAACTTAATACACCCGTTGTCCGCCCGGGAACTACGAGCGCTAGCTTAAAACCCAAAGGACTTGGCGGTGCTTTAGATCCACCTAGAGGAGCCTGTTCTAGAACCGATAATCCCCGTTAAACCTCACCCCTTCTTGCTCTATCCGCCTATATACCGCCGTCGCAAGCTTACCCTTTGAAGGTCCAATAGTAAGCAAAATCGGCACTGCCCAGAACGTCAGGTCGAGGTGTAGCGAATGAGGGGGGAAGAAATGGGCTACATTCCCTAACCCCAGGGAATTACGAATAATCACGCTGAAACGCGTATTTGAAGGAGGATTTAGTAGTAAGCATGAAAACAGAGTGTTCCGCTGAAACCGGCCCTGAAGCGCGCACACACCGCCCGTCACTCTCCCCGAAAATTGGAAATGAACTAAATAAAAAGCTACAGCTATAGAGGGGAGGCAAGTCGTAACATGGTAAGTGTACCGGAAGGTGTACTTGGATAAACCAGAGTATAGCTAAACTAGCAAAGCATCTCCCTTACAACGAGAAGACATCCGTGCAACCCGGATTACCCTGACGCCCATAAGCTAGCCCCTAAATTAAGAATAACAAACCATCATAACTAAATTCTAAATCCCCTAACCCGGATAAACAAACCATTTTCCCCCCTTAGTATGGGCGACAGAAAAGGGACCCTAGGAGCAATAGAAAAAGTACCGCAAGGGAACGCTGAAAGAGAAATGAAATAAACCAGTAAAGCCAACAACAGCAGAGATTTACCCTCGTACCTTTTGCATCATGATTTAGCGAGTAAACCTTAAGCAAAGGGCACTTTAGTTTAAGACCCCGAAACTATGGTGAGCTACTCCGAGACAGCCTATAATAGGGCAAATCCGTCTCTGTGGCAAAAGAGTGGAATGAGCTCCGAGTAGTGGTGACAGACCTATCGAACCTAGTTATAGCTGGTTGCCTGAGAGATGGATAGAAGTTCAGCCTCACGGCTTCTCTCCTCCCACCCATTTATAAAGACACTGCAGAAACCGTGAGAGTTAATCAAAGGAGGCACAACTCCTTTGATAAAAGACACAACTTTAACAGAAGGGTAAAGATCATACTTCCAATAAGGCTTAATGTCCTGGTGGGCCTAAAAGCAGCCATCCATTTAAAAAGCGTTAAAGCTCAAACATATTAGCCCCCCTATTATAACGATAACATCGTCTTAACCCCCTAAACTGTACCAGGCCGCTCCATGCCCCCATGGAAGAGACCATGCTAAAATGAGTAATAAGAGAGCCCGACTCTCTCCCTGCACAAGTGTACCTCGGCCCGGACCCACCACCGAATTTTAACGGCCCCAACAAAAGAGGGAAATGAATAATAAAACAGATTACTAGAAAAGTACTCAACCCCCACCCCACCGTTAACCCTACACTGGAGTGCCCCTTGGGAAAGACTAAAAGAAAAAGAAGGAACTCGGCAAACACCTAGAGCCTCGCCTGTTTACCAAAAACATCGCCTCTTGCAAAATTAATAAATAAGAGGTCCCGCCTGCCCTGTGACCTGAGTGTTTAACGGCCGCGGTATCCTGACCGTGCGAAGGTAGCGCAATCACTTGCTCTTTAAATGGGGGCCCGTATGAATGGCGTAACGAGGGCTTAACTGTCTCCTTTTTCAGGTCAATGAAATTGATCTCCCCGTGCAGAAGCGGGGATAATCACATAAGACGAGAAGACCCTATGGAGCTTTAGACACCAAGGCAGACCACGTTAATCACCCCCTGTTAAAGGGCTAAACTATATGGCTACTGCCCTAATGTCTTCGGTTGGGGCGACCGTGGGGGAAAACAAAGCCCCCATGCGGAACGGGAGTACTACTCCCACGACCAAGAGTCTCCACTCTAATGACCAGAACTTCTGACCTAAGTGATCCGGCAATGCCGATCAACGGACCAAGTTACCCTAGGGATAACAGCGCAATCCTCTTTTAGAGCCCATATCGACAAGGGGGTTTACGACCTCGATGTTGGATCAGGACATCCTAATGGTGCAGCCGCTATTAAGGGTTCGTTTGTTCAACGATTAACAGTCCTACGTGATCTGAGTTCAGACCGGAGTAATCCAGGTCAGTTTCTATCTATGTTATGATCTTTTCTAGTACGAAAGGACCGAAAAGGAGAGGCCCCTGCTGCAGGCACGCCTCACCCCTAACTAATGAACACAACTAAAGTAGAGAAAGGGGCATAACCCAAACCTGACGCCTGAGATAATGGCATGTTAGAGTGGCAGAGCCCGGCAATGCAAAAGACCTAAGCCCTTTGGACAGAGGTTCAAATCCTCTCCCTAACTATGATATCCATACTCTTTACTCATATTATTAACCCCCTAGCATTTATCGTACCGGTTCTACTTGCCGTCGCTTTCCTAACCCTCCTAGAACGGAAAGTGCTAGGCTATATGCAACTTCGAAAGGGCCCCAATATCATTGGACCATATGGCCTCTTACAGCCCATCGCTGATGGAGTAAAACTATTCATTAAAGAGCCTGTTCGGCCCTCCACCTCCTCCCCCATCCTATTTCTAGCAGCCCCTATACTAGCTCTCACGCTAGCGCTTACCCTTTGGGCCCCCATACCCCTCCCACACCCAGTTGTTGACCTGAACCTCGGGGTTCTATTTATCCTCGCTCTATCTAGCCTAGCTGTCTATTCTATCCTTGGCTCAGGTTGAGCGTCCAATTCAAAATACGCTCTCATTGGTGCCCTGCGGGCCGTTGCTCAGACTATTTCCTATGAGGTGAGCCTGGGACTGATCCTCCTAAATATTATCATTTTCTCCGGAGGCTTCACCCTCCAAACCTTTAACGTAGCCCAAGAGGCCGTCTGACTTATCCTCCCAGCCTGACCACTGGCTGCCATATGGTATATTTCCACCCTGGCAGAGACGAACCGAGCCCCCTTTGACCTCACAGAGGGCGAGTCAGAGCTTGTCTCTGGTTTCAATGTCGAGTATGCAGGGGGCCCCTTTGCCTTATTTTTCTTAGCTGAATACGCCAACATTTTGTTAATGAACACCCTCTCGGCAACCCTTTTCTTAGGGGCGCTTCACATCCCCGCAATCCCAGAGCTCACCTCGGTTAACCTCATGTTTAAGGCAGCTCTCCTTTCTATTCTCTTCCTGTGAGTTCGGGCCTCCTACCCCCGATTCCGTTACGACCAATTAATGCACCTTATTTGAAAGAACTTTCTGCCCTTAACACTTGCATTAGTAATTTGACATCTGGCCCTTCCAGTCGCCTTCGCGGGCATCCCCCCTCAAATTTAATAAGGAGTTGTGCCTGAGTTTAAAGGGCCACTTTGATAGAGTGAATCACGAGGGTTAAAGTCCCCCCAGCTCCTTAGAAAGAAGGGATTTGAACCCTACCCGGAGAAATCAAAATTCTCAGTGCTTCCACTACACCACTTCCTAGCAAGGTCAGCTAATTAAGCTCTTGGGCCCATACCCCAAACATGTTGGTTAAAGTCCTTCCCTTCCTGATGAACCCTTATGTTTTGACCACCCTAATTTTTGCATTAGGACTTGGCACTACCGTTACCTTTGCGAGTTCTCATTGACTGCTTGCCTGAATGGGGCTTGAGATGAATACCCTTGCCATCATCCCCCTAATGGCACAGCACCACCACCCTCGGGCCGTTGAAGCCGCCACAAAGTACTTTCTGATTCAGGCTACGGCAGCCGCCATACTACTGTTTGCAGCAACTACAAACGCTTGAGTAACCGCCCAGTGAGATATTCTCCAAATATCCCACCCCTTTACAGTCACATTAATTACCTTAGCACTAGCACTTAAGATTGGGCTTGCCCCACTCCACTCCTGACTCCCCGAAGTCCTTCAAGGACTAGACCTCACTACAGGACTTATCCTTTCAACATGACAAAAGCTGGCACCCTTCGCACTTCTAGTCCAAATTCAGCCCGCGAACCCTTGGCTCCTCATTGTCTTAGGCATTGCTTCCACACTAATTGGGGGCTGGGGGGGCTTAAACCAAACCCAGCTGCGTAAGATCCTGGCCTATTCTTCGATTGCCCACCTCGGGTGAATGATCCTTGTACTTCAGTTCTCCCCCTCCCTCACCCTGTTAGCTTTGTTTACATACCTTATTATGACCTTTTCAATGTTTATTATTTTTAAGCTAAATAAATCAACCACCATCAACTCTCTTGCAACCTCGTGGGCGAAGACTCCTGCGCTTACTTCCCTCACCCCTCTAATCCTTTTATCACTTGGGGGCCTCCCCCCTCTCACAGGGTTTATGCCAAAATGGCTTATCCTTCAAGAGTTATCAAAGCAGGATCTCCCCGCCATCGCCACAATAGCAGCCTTGTCTGCCCTCCTGAGCCTCTATTTTTATCTACGCCTGTCATACGCCATAACCCTGACGATATCGCCCAACAACCTACCGGGCACAACCCCATGACGATTGCGACACACACAGCTCACCCTCCCACTTGCCACCTCAGCACTAGCTACTGTCGCCCTCCTTCCACTGATACCCGCGGCCATGGCCCTCCTTACCCCCTAAGGGACTTAGGATAGTATTGAGACCAAGAGCCTTCAAAGCCCTAAGCGAGAGTGAAAATCTCCCAGTCCCTGTAAGACTTGCGGGATATTATCCCACATCTTATGCGTGCAAAGCATATACTTTAATTAAGCTAAAGCCTTACTAGACAGGCAGGCCTCGATCCTACAAACTCTTAGTTAACAGCTAAGCGCTCAAACCAGCGAGCATCCGTCTACCTTTCCCCCGCCTGCCTTTAGGGTAAAGGCGGGGAAAAGCCCCGGCAGGCGACTAACCTGCTCCTTCAGATTTGCAATCTGACGTGCAGACACCTCAAGGCTTGATAGAAAGAGGGCTCAAACCTCTGTATGTGGGGCTACAATCCACCGCTTAATGCTCAGCCATCCTACCTGTGGCTATCACCCGTTGATTTTTCTCGACCAATCACAAAGACATTGGCACCCTTTATCTAGTATTCGGTGCTTGAGCAGGCATGGTGGGCACCGCCCTGAGCTTGCTGATCCGAGCAGAACTTAGCCAACCCGGCGCTCTACTTGGAGACGATCAGATCTACAACGTTATTGTTACGGCACACGCCTTTGTAATAATTTTCTTTATAGTAATGCCAATTCTAATTGGAGGCTTTGGGAACTGACTAGTTCCGCTTATGATCGGGGCCCCTGACATGGCATTCCCTCGAATGAACAACATGAGCTTTTGACTCCTGCCCCCTTCTTTCCTTCTCCTCCTTGCCTCCTCAGGAGTTGAAGCTGGAGCCGGGACTGGATGAACTGTGTACCCTCCTCTAGCAGGTAACCTGGCCCACGCCGGGGCTTCCGTCGACCTTACCATCTTCTCCCTGCACTTAGCAGGGGTTTCATCAATCCTAGGGGCTATCAACTTCATCACTACTATCATTAATATGAAACCCCCAGCAACTTCACAATATCAAACCCCACTATTTGTTTGATCTGTACTAATTACGGCTGTCCTCCTACTCCTTTCACTTCCTGTACTGGCAGCCGGGATTACTATACTACTCACAGACCGGAATCTCAACACTACTTTCTTCGACCCCGCTGGAGGTGGTGACCCCATCCTTTACCAACACCTTTTCTGATTCTTCGGGCACCCCGAAGTTTACATCCTGATCCTGCCTGGGTTTGGTATGATCTCCCACATTGTTGCATACTACGCAGGTAAGAAAGAACCTTTCGGTTACATGGGTATGGTTTGGGCGATGATGGCAATTGGCCTCCTAGGCTTTATCGTATGAGCCCACCACATGTTCACAGTTGGGATGGATGTAGACACACGTGCCTACTTTACATCTGCTACTATAATTATTGCCATCCCTACCGGAGTCAAAGTCTTTAGCTGATTAGCAACCCTTCACGGGGGCTCAATCAAGTGAGAAACTCCTCTCCTATGAGCACTTGGCTTTATTTTCCTCTTCACAGTAGGAGGTTTAACAGGAATTGTCCTGGCCAATTCATCTCTCGATATTGTTCTGCACGATACATACTATGTGGTTGCTCATTTCCACTACGTCTTATCTATGGGGGCAGTATTCGCTATCATGGCCGCCTTCGTACACTGATTCCCACTATTCACCGGATATACTCTCCATGATGTCTGAACCAAAATCCACTTCGGCGTCATGTTCGTTGGTGTTAATTTAACATTCTTCCCACAACACTTCCTAGGGCTAGCTGGAATGCCACGTCGTTATTCAGACTACCCTGATGCCTACACCCTATGAAACACGGTCTCCTCAATTGGATCCCTTATCTCCCTAGTCGCCGTGATCATGTTCCTATTTGTCATCTGGGAAGCATTTGCTGCCAAGCGTGAAGTTCAGACTGTAGATCTAACAATGACAAATGTAGAGTGGCTACATGGCTGCCCTCCTCCTTACCACACATTCGAAGAGCCAGCATTCGTCCAAGTCCAGTCAAAATAGCCAGAAAGGGAGGAGTCGAACCCCCATAAATTGGTTTCAAGCCAACCACATAACCGCTCTGTCACTTTCTTTATAAGACACTAGTAAAAGGATATTACACTGCCTTGTCGAGGCAGATTTGTGGGTTAAACCCCCGCGTGTCTTGGTTATTTAATGGCACATCCTTCACAATTAGGTTTTCAAGACGCAGCCTCCCCTGTAATAGAAGAACTCCTCCACTTCCACGACCACGCCCTAATGATCGTGTTCTTAATTAGCACGCTTGTACTTTACATTATTGTGGCTATGGTCTCCACCAAACTGACTAACAAGTACATTCTTGACTCCCAGGAAATCGAGATTATTTGAACTATCCTTCCAGCCGTTGTACTAATCCTCATCGCCCTTCCATCTCTGCGGATCCTTTATCTTATGGATGAAATCAATGACCCTCACCTCACAATCAAAGCCATGGGACACCAATGATACTGAAGCTACGAATATACCGATTATGAAGAACTTGGCTTTGATTCCTATATGGTGCCTACTCAAGATCTCACCCCTGGTCAATTCCGCCTCCTGGAAACCGACCACCGTATAGTAGTTCCAACTGAATCACCTGTCCGAGTGCTAGTTTCTGCCGAAGATGTCCTTCACTCTTGAGCAGTCCCCGCTCTAGGAGTAAAAATGGACGCAGTACCAGGACGCCTAAACCAAACAGCCTTTATTGCATCTCGCCCAGGAGTCTTTTACGGGCAATGCTCCGAAATCTGCGGAGCTAACCACAGCTTTATGCCTATCGTAGTAGAAGCCGTCCCTCTTGAACATTTTGAAAACTGATCATCTCTAATGCTTGAAGACGCCTCACTAAGAAGCTAAATAGGGCCTAGCGTTAGCCTTTTAAGCTAAAGATTGGTGATCCCCAACCACCCTTAGTGACATGCCCCAGCTCAATCCTGACCCGTGGTTCTTCATTTTAGTCTTCTCATGACTTGTTTTCCTTTTAGTTCTGCCCCCGAAAGTAATGGCACACTCCTTCCCAAATGACCCTGCACCCCAAAGCGTGAAAAAAACCAAGGCAGATTCTTGAAACTGACCATGACATTAAGCTTCTTCGACCAGTTTATAAGCCCCATCTGTATGGGCATCCCCCTGGTCGCCCTGGCCATCACTCTACCATGAGTGCTATTTCCCACCCCTTCGGCCCGATGAGTAACAAACCGCCTACTGACCCTTCAAAACTGGTTCCTCAACCGATTTGCCTACCAACTAATGATGCCTTTAAATGTAGGAGGACATAAGTGGGTCCTAATTTTTGGATCCTTAATACTGTTCCTTCTAACTATAAACATGTTGGGGCTGCTTCCTTACACATTCACTCCTACCACTCAACTGTCTCTTAATATGGGCCTAGCGGTCCCCCTATGGCTTGCCACTGTAATTATTGGAATGCGGAACCAACCAACTGTGGCCCTAGGACACCTTCTGCCAGAAGGAACCCCTACCCCTCTAATTCCGGTTCTTATTATTATTGAAACAATTAGCTTGTTTATTCGACCCCTTGCCCTGGGAGTCCGACTCACCGCTAACCTAACAGCCGGCCACCTTTTAATTCAGTTAATTTCCACAGCCGCTTTCGTGCTCCTCCCCCTGATACCAACAGTCGCCATTCTCACAACCATCCTTCTGTTCCTGCTCACCCTCCTGGAAGTTGCCGTGGCAATGATTCAAGCCTACGTCTTCGTCTTGCTACTTAGCCTCTACCTCCAAGAGAACGTATAATGGCCCATCAAGCACATGCATACCACATAGTAGACCCAAGCCCTTGACCCCTTACAGGGGCCGTCGCTGCCCTGCTAGTCACGTCAGGCACTGCGATCTGATTCCACTTCAACTCTGTTATCCTTATAACTCTTGGCATAGTCCTTATGTTACTTACTATATACCAATGATGACGCGACATCGTTCGAGAAGGTACTTATCAAGGGCACCACACCCCTCCTGTCCAGAAAGGCCTTCGCTATGGAATGATTCTCTTTATTACCTCGGAAGTCTTTTTCTTCTTGGGTTTCTTCTGGGCTTTCTACCACTCGAGCCTTGCTCCCACCCCTGAATTAGGAGGCTGCTGACCCCCAACCGGGATTGTTACCCTCGACCCCTTTGAAGTTCCGCTACTAAACACAGCTGTTCTCCTGGCATCTGGGGTAACCGTCACCTGGGCCCACCACAGTATCATAGAGGGGGAACGAAAACAAGCCATCCAGTCCTTAGCTCTAACCATTCTCCTGGGGTTCTACTTTACGTTCCTGCAAGGAATAGAATACTATGAGGCCCCCTTCACAATTGCAGACGGAGTCTATGGCTCAACATTCTTCGTGGCTACCGGTTTCCACGGCCTCCATGTCATCATTGGTTCCACATTCCTTGCCGTCTGCTTCCTCCGACAAATTAATTACCACTTTACTTCTGAACACCACTTTGGCTTCGAAGCTGCTGCTTGATACTGACACTTTGTAGACGTAGTTTGACTATTCCTTTACATCTCTATCTACTGATGAGGATCATAATCTTTCTAGTATTAACATAAGTATAAGTGACTTCCACTCACCTGGTTTTGGTGAAAATCCAAAGAAAGATAATGAACTTAGTTTTAACTGTTGTTTTTATTACCTGGGCCCTCTCCGCCGCCTTAGCCCTCGTGTCGTTTTGACTCCCACAGATGGTCCCCGATCACGAAAAGCTCTCGCCATACGAGTGTGGTTTTGACCCGCTAGGATCTGCCCGACTCCCTTTTTCTCTACGATTCTTCCTTGTCGCCATCCTATTTCTCCTATTTGATTTAGAAATTGCCCTCCTTCTCCCCCTCCCCTGAGGAGACCAACTACCCTCCCCTCTTCTCACCTTTGTCTGAGCTTCCTCAGTTCTGATCCTGCTCACCCTCGGCCTTATTTATGAGTGGCTCCAGGGCGGGCTCGAATGGGCTGAGTAGGTCGTTAGTCTAAATAAAACATTTGATTTCGGCTCAAAAACTTGTGGTTAAAGTCCACAACAACCTAATGACTCCTGTACACTTCGCCTTCTCCTCAACTTTCCTACTTGGATTAACGGGCCTGGCATTCCATCGAACCCACCTCCTCTCAGCCCTACTATGCTTAGAAGGTATAATACTGTCCTTATTCGTCGCACTGTCCCTATGAACCCTTGAACTAAATTCAGCTAGCTTCTCAGCAGCACCAATACTCCTTCTAGCTTTTTCCGCCTGTGAAGCAAGTGCAGGCCTTGCACTCCTAGTAGCCACCGCACGAACCCACGGGACCGACCGAATACAGAACCTTAACCTGCTACAATGCTAAAAATTCTTATTCCAACCCTTATACTAATCCCCACGACCTGGCTGGTCCCCCGTAAATGATTATGGCCTACCACCCTGCTACACAGTTTAGTTATTGCCGTGATCAGTCTCACCTGACTAAAGAATCTCTCGGAGACCGGCTGATCCACTTTAAACCTTTACATAGCAACTGACCCGCTCTCAACCCCCTTGCTCGTCCTCACCTGTTGACTTCTTCCCCTAATAATTCTCGCCAGTCAGAATCATACAGCCCTTGAGCCCCCTGGTCGACAACGCATATATATTTCACTCCTTACATCCCTGCAATTCTTCCTTATCTTAGCCTTTAGCGCAACAGAAATCATTATGTTTTACGTTATATTTGAAGCAACTCTCATCCCGACCTTGATGTTAATCACACGCTGGGGTAATCAAACAGAACGCCTTAATGCGGGCACTTATTTCCTCTTCTACACACTCGCGGGCTCTCTCCCACTTCTCGTTGCTCTTATCCTCCTCCAAAACAGCATGGGGACACTCTCCTTGCTGACGCTCCAATACTCTAACCCCCTCCCCCTTCTCGCTACCGCGGACAAACTATGATGAGCTGGCTGCCTTTTAGCATTTTTAGTAAAGATGCCTCTCTATGGGGTCCATCTATGACTTCCTAAGGCACATGTAGAAGCACCAGTTGCAGGCTCAATGATTCTTGCCGCCGTCCTACTAAAGCTTGGAGGCTACGGCATGATGCGAATACTAATCGTCCTAGAGCCTCTAACCAAAGAACTCAGCTACCCTTTTATCGTTCTGGCTCTCTGGGGTGTAATTATAACGGGCTCAATCTGTTTACGGCAAACGGACCTGAAGTCTCTAATCGCATATTCATCCGTTAGCCACATAGGCCTAGTCGTGGGGGGCATTCTTATTCAAACACCCTGAGGCTTTACAGGGGCCCTTATTCTAATAATTGCCCACGGCCTCACCTCTTCAGCCCTATTCTGCCTTGCAAACACAAACTACGAACGAACCCACAGCCGAACGATAGTGCTAGCCCGGGGGTTACAGATAGCCCTGCCCTTGATGACAACTTGGTGGTTCCTAGGGAGCCTGGCAAACCTTGCCCTCCCTCCACTACCTAATCTTATAGGAGAGCTAATAATCCTCACTTCCCTCTTTAACTGATCATGATGAACCCTTGCTCTCACAGGTGCCGGCACTCTTATTACTGCGGGTTATTCCCTTTACATGTTCCTAATAACACAACGAGGCCCCCTCCCCGCACACATTATTGCCCTTGACCCCTCCCACTCTCGAGAGCATCTCCTTATTGCCCTCCACCTCTTACCCCTTCTCCTGCTTATCCTTAAGCCCGAGCTTATCTGGGGTTGGACCGCCTGTAGATATAGTTTAACTAAAATATTAGATTGTGATTCTAAAGATAGAGGTTAAACCCCCCTTATCCACCGAGAGAGGCTCGCTAGCAATAAGAACTGCTAATTCTTACCACCTTGGTTGGACCCCAGGGCTCCCTCGCCGCTCCTAAAGGATAATAGCTCATCCGTTGGTCTTAGGAACCAAAAACTCTTGGTGCAACTCCAAGTAGCAGCTATGCACACCACTCCTATTATTATGACCTCATCCCTCCTGATTATCTTCTCGTTACTACTGTACCCTGTTTTTACTACACTGACCCCTCGGCCCCTCCCCCCCGCCTGAGCGCTCATCCAGGTTAAAACAGCAGTGAAATCGGCCTTCTTCATTAGCCTGTTACCCCTCGCCCTCTTCTTAAATGAAGGTGCTGAAGCCATTATCACCAATTGGACTTGAATAAACACACACACCTTTGATATTAATATCAGCTTTAAATTTGATCACTACTCTATTATCTTTACTCCTATTGCCCTTTACGTTACATGGTCGATCCTGGAGTTTGCCTCCTGGTACATGCACGCGGACCCCTGCATGAACCGGTTTTTTAAGTACCTGCTAATCTTCCTCATCGCAATGATTATCCTTGTAACGGCAAACAACATGTTTCAGATCTTCATTGGCTGGGAGGGGGTTGGTATCATGTCCTTCCTCCTAATCGGCTGATGGTACGGCCGAGCTGATGCCAACACAGCAGCCATGCAAGCCGTCCTCTATAATCGGGTCGGGGACATCGGGCTAATTTTTGCCATAGCATGAATAGCAATAAACCTAAACTCCTGGGAGATACAACAAATTTTCTCAACTGCTAAGGAATTCGACCTCACATACCCCCTGATCGGCCTCATTGTAGCTGCCACAGGAAAGTCAGCTCAGTTCGGGCTTCACCCGTGGCTTCCTGCAGCCATGGAAGGCCCTACACCGGTCTCTGCCCTACTGCATTCCAGCACCATGGTTGTAGCCGGAATTTTTCTGCTTGTTCGAATGAGCCCCCTTATCGAAACTAACCAGACTGCGCTTACCATTTGCCTTTGCCTTGGAGCCTTAACCACCTTATTCACCGCCACTTGCGCCCTCACCCAGAATGATATTAAGAAAATCGTTGCTTTTTCAACATCCAGCCAGCTAGGATTAATGATGGTGACTATTGGACTAAACCAACCCCAACTTGCATTCCTGCACATCTGTACTCACGCCTTCTTTAAGGCCATACTCTTCCTTTGCTCAGGCTCAATCATCCACAGCCTAAATGATGAGCAAGATATCCGGAAAATAGGAGGCATGCAACACCTCACCCCCTTTACATCCTCCTGTCTTACCTTGGGCAGCCTGGCCCTCACGGGAACCCCCTTCCTTGCCGGGTTCTTTTCGAAGGACGCCATTATCGAAGCCCTCAATACCTCTCACCTTAACGCCTGAGCCCTCACCCTGACCCTCCTTGCGACCTCCTTTACCGCTATTTATAGCCTCCGCGTGGTTTTCTTCGTCTCTATAGGACACCCCCGATTCAACTCCCTCTCCCCCATTAACGAAAACAACCCCGCCGTCATTAACCCCATCAAGCGCTTAGCCTGAGGAAGCATCCTGGCGGGGCTAATTCTCACCTCCAACATCCTCCCCTTAAAAACTCCAGTTATATCCATACCCCCTCTGTTAAAACTTGCCGCCCTAGTTGTTTCCGTCCTTGGCCTTCTCCTGGCCCTTGAATTAGCATCCTTGACCGCCAAACAATTCAAGCCTACACCCCTCATTACTCCGCACCACTTCTCCAACATGCTTGGCTTCTTCCCTATAGTTATTCACCGTTTTGCCCCTAAACTCGCGCTTTCATTGGGACAATTCATCGCCGGCCAAATGGTTGACCAAACCTGACTAGAAAAAGCGGGCCCGAAAGCTGTGGCCTCCTCAAACATCCCCTTAATTACCACCACAAGCAATGCTCAGAAAGGTAAAGTCAAGACTTACCTCACCCAATTCTTGCTTACCCTTGCTATTGCGGTTATCTTACTTACTTTCTAGACAGCCCGAAGTGCACCACGACTTAGCCCACGAGTCAACTCTAGCACCCCAAATAGAGTTAGGAGAAGTACCCACGCACTAATCATTAGTATACCTCCCCCACCCATGTACATTAACGCAACTCCCCCTACATCGGCCCGGAACAGGGACAGCTCCTCGTACTCATCAGCCAGCACCCATGAACATTCATATCACCCCTGTCAAAACCAAGCAGAAATTACCCCCACTCCAAGTAAGTAGGCCACCATATACATGGCTACGGGGCGACTCCCTCAGGTTTCTGGGTATGGCTCGGCAGCAAGCGCCGCCGAATAGGCAAACACGACCAACATCCCCCCCAGATAAATTAAAAACAACACCAAAGACAGAAAAGGGCCCCCATGCCCCACCAAAATACCACATCCTACCCCAGCCACTAATACTAGCCCCAGGGCAGCGAAATAAGGTGACGGATTGGAAGCCACCGCTACCAACCCTAAGATTAACCCAACTAACAATAAAGACATAATATAAGTCATAATTCCCACCAGGACTCTAACCAGGACTTATGGCTTGAAAAACCATCGTTGTATTCAACTACAGGAACCTCTAATGGCAAGCCTACGAAAAACTCACCCACTCCTAAAAATCGCGAACGACGCCCTAGTCGACCTCCCTGCCCCTTCTAACATTTCAGTCTGATGAAACTTCGGTTCCCTCCTGGGGTTGTGTTTAATTACCCAGATTCTCACGGGACTGTTCCTGGCCATGCACTACACCTCAGACATCGCCACAGCCTTTTCTTCCGTTGCCCACATCTGCCGAGACGTTAACTACGGATGACTTATCCGCAACGTCCACGCAAACGGGGCCTCCTTCTTCTTCATTTGTATCTACTTCCACATTGGCCGTGGCCTCTATTATGGCTCCTACCTGTACAAGGAAACATGAAACGTTGGGGTGGTTCTCCTGCTTCTAGTCATGATGACCGCCTTTGTAGGATATGTCCTCCCCTGAGGTCAGATGTCATTCTGGGGTGCTACCGTCATTACCAACCTACTCTCAGCCGTCCCTTATGTTGGAAACACCCTTGTCCAATGAATCTGGGGTGGATTTTCCGTTGACAACGCCACACTGACCCGATTTTTCGCCTTCCATTTCCTGCTTCCGTTCATCATTGCTGCTTTTACTATTGTCCACTTGCTCTTCCTCCACGAAACAGGCTCTAACAACCCCTTGGGATTAAATTCTGATGCGGATAAAATCTCTTTCCACCCTTACTTCTCGTATAAAGATCTTTTAGGATTTGCTGCAGTACTAGTTGCTCTTACGTCCCTCGCCCTGTTTTCACCGAACATGTTAGGAGACCCCGACAATTTCACCCCCGCCAATCCCCTAGTAACCCCGCCTCACATTAAGCCAGAATGATATTTCCTCTTTGCCTACGCCATTCTTCGATCTATTCCTAACAAGCTCGGCGGGGTCCTGGCTCTCCTAGCATCTATTCTTGTGTTAATACTGGTTCCCATCTTGCACACCTCCAAGCAGCGAAGCCTTACCTTCCGCCCAATCTCCCAATTCTTGTTCTGACTTTTAATTGCAGACGTTATCATCCTTACCTGAATTGGGGGCATACCTGTTGAGCACCCCTTTATTATTATTGGTCAAATTGCATCCGTGCTCTATTTCTCCTTATTCCTACTCTTCATGCCATTAGCAGGCTGGGCAGAAAACAAAGCTCTTGGATGAAATTGCACTAGTAGCTCAGAGTTAGAGCGCCGGTCTTGTAAACCGGACGTCGGGGGTTAAACTCCCCCCTACTGCTCAAAGAGGGCGGGATTTAACCACCGCCGCCGGCTCCCAAAGCCGGTATTCTAACATGTAGCTAAACTACCCTTTGGTGATAATACATATATGTATTATCACCATATATATGAACTCGTGCATATACTATGGTTTAGTACATAATATGTATTATAACCATTACACTGTTGTCAACATAAAGCATGGATATACAGCAAATAATCAACTAAGAAGCATAGGGTGACCGAGGTAAACACCTGAATATCAGGGAAAACTAGGAACTCCATAACTCCATTAATAGTCCCCTAGTAACTTATAAGTTTACCCAACATCCCTTCAAGTCAAAATCAGTTGTAGTAAGAACCGACCATCAGTTGATTTCTTAATGCCAACGGTTATTGATGGTCAGGGACAATTATTCGTGGGGGTCGCACTGTATGAACTATTCCTGGCATTTGGTTCCTACTTCAGGAACACTTACTGCGTTACTCCCCACACTTTCATCGACGCTTGCATAAGTTAATGGTGTTTATACATAACCGGGAGCACCCCCCATGCCGAGCGTTCTCTCTAGCGGGCAACGGGTTTCTTTTTCTCTCTCCTTCTCATCTGGCATTTCACAGTGCAAATTCAGATAACTAATAAGGTGGAACATTTTACTCTGCCCGCGTACATAATGGTGCATGGTGATAAGACTTTTATCAAAGAACCACATTAAGTTATCTCACGTGCATAAAGTACCTATGGTTTCTCCTAACATCCCCACATATTACGCCCCCTTGGTTTTTGCGCGATTAAACCCCCCCTACCCCCCCAACACTCCTGAGATAGTTAATATTCCTGTAAACCCCCCCGGAAACAGGAGAACCTCAGATGGTGTTTTAGACAAAAAATGTGATTATTTACATTATTGTAAATATGTGT